AATGAATTGCCTGATAAAAAGGGTTACCTTGATAGGGTAAATCATAAAGATTTTATGCTTTATTCATTATTATATTTAATAGAATTAAACTATTTCCAAAAGCTTCAAAAACTTATGTGCATCATACACTAAAATATAAAAAGATAAGCTAAATAAGCTATTGGGTTCATACCCCACTTATAAAGGTTATTACCCCTTTTCTTTTTAATCAAAAAAATTTCTAATAATATTTTTTTAATTATATTAATTTCAGGCTCATTAATTACTATTTCTGCTAATTCTTGACTTGGTGCTTGAATGGGGTTAGAAATTAATTTACTTTCATTTATTCCCTTAATAAATGAAGGAAAAAAAAATTTAATAACCTCAGAAAGTAGTTTAAAATACTTTTTAATTCAAGCTTTTGCTTCTTCAATTTTATTATTTGCTATTATTTTAATATTATTACTTTTTAATAGAAATTGAATAATAGATAATAACTTTTATGAATTATTAATTTTATCCACTCTTCTTCTAAAAAGAGGGGCTGCTCCTTTCCATTTTTGATTCCCTGGAGTAATAGAAGGATTAAATTGAATTAATAACTTAATTTTAATAACCTGACAAAAAATTGCCCCATTAATATTAATTTCTTATAACCTAAACTATAATTTTTTTATATTTTCTATTATTTTATCAATAATTATTGGGGCATTAGGAGGGTTAAACCAAACTTCTTTACGTAAATTAATAGCGTTTTCTTCTATTAATCATTTAGGCTGAATATTATTAGCAATATTGAACAATGAATTATTATGAATTACTTATTTTTTAATATATACTTTTTTATCTATATCAATTGTATTAATATTTAATAATTTTAAATTATTTCATTTTAATCAAATTTTTAATTTTTCTTTAATTAATCCTATTATTAAATTTTTTATATTTTTAAATCTTTTATCTCTTGGGGGACTTCCCCCATTTTTAGGATTTTTACCTAAATTATTAGTTATTCAAAATTTAGTAGAAATAAATCAAATTTTCATTTTATTTATTTCTGTTTGTTTAACTTTAATTACTCTATTTTATTATTTACGAATATCTTATAGAATTTTTATATTAAATCATAATAAAAATTCATGAATAATTATTAAAAATTTTAATAATAAAAATATAACTTTCATCTTAAGTTTAAATTTTATTTCAATTACAGGTTTAATTATAATTTCTTTAATTTATAGAATTTTATAAAGAATTTAAGTTAATTAAACTAATAGCCTTCAAAGCTGAAAATATTTGTATTACCCTTTTAATTCTTAAACTTTAATAATTAAAAATTATTCCTTCAGAATTGCAGTCTAATATCATTATTGAATATAAAGTTTGATTAAAAAGAATTATTCTTATACATAAATTTACAATTTATTGCCTAATTTTCAGCCATTTAATCGCGACAATGGCTATTTTCTACAAATCATAAAGATATTGGAACATTATATTTTATTTTAGGAGCTTGATCTGGAATAGTCGGAACTTCTTTAAGATTACTTATTCGTGCTGAATTAAGTCAACCCGGAATATTTATTGGAAATGACCAAATTTATAATGTAATTGTTACTGCACATGCTTTTATTATAATTTTTTTTATAGTTATACCTATTATAATTGGAGGATTTGGAAACTGACTTGTACCTTTAATACTAGGAGCCCCTGATATAGCTTTCCCTCGAATAAACAATATAAGTTTTTGAATACTTCCCCCTTCATTAACTCTTCTTCTTTCAAGAAGTATAGTTGAAAATGGAGCAGGTACTGGTTGAACAGTTTACCCACCTTTATCTTCAGGAACTGCTCATGCTGGAGCTTCAGTTGATTTAGCAATTTTCTCTTTACACTTAGCAGGTATTTCTTCCATTTTAGGGGCTGTTAATTTTATTACTACTGTAATTAATATACGATCATCAGGAATTACTTTAGATCGAATACCCTTATTTGTTTGATCAGTAATTATTACTGCCGTTCTTTTATTATTATCTTTACCCGTATTAGCCGGAGCTATCACCATGTTATTAACAGATCGAAATCTTAATACTTCTTTTTTTGACCCAATCGGGGGGGGGGACCCAATTTTATATCAACATTTATTCTGATTTTTTGGACACCCTGAAGTTTATATTTTAATTTTACCTGGATTTGGGATAATTTCTCATATTATTACCCAAGAAAGAGGAAAAAAAGAAACCTTTGGAACATTAGGGATAATCTATGCTATACTTGCTATTGGACTTTTAGGCTTTATTGTTTGAGCCCATCATATATTTACAGTAGGAATAGATGTAGATACCCGAGCTTACTTTACTTCTGCCACTATAATCATTGCTGTTCCTACAGGAATTAAAATTTTTAGTTGACTTGCTACTCTTCATGGGACACAATTGAATTATACTCCAGCTTTACTTTGATCTTTAGGATTTGTATTTTTATTTACTGTAGGAGGGTTAACAGGAGTAATTTTAGCTAATTCTTCTATTGATATTGTCTTACATGACACTTATTATGTTGTTGCTCATTTTCATTATGTTTTATCCATAGGGGCTGTTTTTGCTATTATAGCAGGATTTGTTCACTGATACCCCTTATTAACAGGATTAACAATAAATCCAATTTGATTAAAAGCTCAATTTGTAATAATATTTATCGGAGTAAATTTAACATTTTTTCCTCAACATTTTTTAGGGCTAGCGGGGATACCTCGACGATACTCTGATTTTCCAGATAGTTATTTAACATGAAATATTGTTTCTTCAGTAGGAAGAACAATTTCATTATTTGCAATTGTATTTTTCTTATTTATTATTTGAGAAAGTATAATCTCACAACGTACTCCATCTTTCCCTATACAACTTTCATCATCTATTGAATGATACCACACTCTACCTCCAGCAGAACATACATACTCTGAACTTCCATTATTATCTTCTAATTTCTAATATGGCAGATTAGTGCAATGAATTTAAGCTTCATATATAAAGATTATTATCTTTTATTAGAACAAATGGCAACATGAGCAAATTTAGGCCTTCAAGATAGTTCTTCCCCTTTAATAGAACAATTAAACTTTTTTCACGATCATACAATTTTAATTTTAATTATAACTACTACTTTAATTGCTTATATTATATTAATATTATTTTTTAATAAATTTACTAATCGTTATTTATTGCATGGACAAACTATTGAAATTATTTGAACAATTTTGCCTGCAGTTATTTTAATGTTTATTGCTTTTCCTTCTTTACGCCTTCTTTACTTAATAGATGAAATTAATTCTCCTTTAATTACTTTAAAAGCTATTGGTCATCAATGATACTGAAGTTACGAATATTCAAATTTTTTAAATTTAGAATTTGATTCCTATATAATTCCTACTAATGAATTAAATTTAAATGGATTTCGTTTATTAGATGTAGATAACCGAATTATTCTCCCTTTTAATAATCAAATCCGTATCTTAGTTACCGCTACAGACGTTTTACACTCTTGAACAATTCCTTCCTTGGGGGTAAAAATTGATGCAACTCCTGGTCGATTAAACCAAACTAATTTTTTAATTAATCAACCTGGATTATTTTTTGGGCAATGTTCAGAAATTTGTGGAGCTAATCATAGATTTATACCTATTGTTATTGAAAGAATCCCAATAAATTATTTTATTAAATGAATCTATTCTCAAACAAATTCATTAGATGACTGAAAGCAAGTAATGGTCTCTTAAACCAGGTAATAGTAAATTAGCAATTACTTCTAATGAATAACTTTTTTAAAAAAATTAGTTTATTTTAAAACCTTAGTATGTCAAACTAAAAAAATTAATTTTATTTTAATATTTTTTAATCCCTCAAATAGCTCCTATTAGTTGATTAACCCTCTTTCTTATTTTTTCTTTAACTTTAGTAATTTTTAATATTAAAAATTATTTTTGTTTTTTTTATAACTCTAATCAAACACCCCAAAATATAAATATTAAATCTCATAAAATAAATTGAAAATGATAACAAATTTATTTTCAGTATTTGACCCTTCAACAACAATTTTAAATTTATCATTAAATTGATTAAGAACATTTATTGGACTATTAATTATCCCTTGTTCTTATTGATTAATACCTAACCGATTTCAAATTATTTGAAATAATATTTTATTAACTCTTCATAAAGAATTTAAAATATTATTAGGATCTAACGGTCATAACGGAAGAACTTTAATATTTATTTCTTTATTTACTTTAATTATATTTAATAACTTTTTAGGGTTATTCCCATACATTTTTACAAGTACTAGTCATTTAACTTTAACTCTTGCTTTAGCTTTTCCCTTATGATTTAGATTTATAATTTATGGATGAATTTGTCACACTCAACATATATTCGCCCATTTAGTCCCTCAAGGAACCCCTCCTATTTTAATACCTTTTATAGTATGTATTGAAACTATTAGTAATGTAATCCGACCTGGAACTTTAGCAGTTCGATTAACTGCTAATATAATTGCAGGACATTTATTATTAACTCTTTTAGGAAACACTGGACCTATATCAACTTCTTACATTATTTTATCTTTAATTTTAACTACTCAAATCGCTTTATTAATTTTAGAATCTGCAGTCGCTATTATTCAATCTTATGTTTTTGCTGTTTTAAGAACCCTTTATTCTAGTGAAGTAAATTAACTAATGTCAACACATGCAAATCACCCCTTTCATTTAGTAGATTATAGTCCTTGACCTTTAACAGGAGCTATTGGAGCTATAACAACTGTAACAGGATTAGTTCAATGATTTCATCAATATAATATTTCTTTATTTTTATTAGGAAATATTATTACTTTAATAACAATATACCAATGATGACGAGATATTTCTCGAGAAGGAACTTTTCAAGGACTTCATACTCTACCCGTAACATTAGGATTACGCTGAGGAATAATTTTATTTATTGTCTCAGAAATTTTTTTTTTTATTTCTTTTTTTTGGGCTTTTTTTCATAGTAGTCTTTCTCCAACTATTGAATTAGGAATAATTTGACCCCCAATTGGAATTATAGCTTTTAACCCATTTCAAATTCCTCTTTTAAATACCGCAATTCTTTTAGCTTCAGGAGTAACTGTTACTTGAGCTCATCACAGCCTTATAGAAAGAAATCATACCCAAACAACCCAAAGTTTATTTTTTACTATTTTATTAGGAGGCTATTTTTCAATTCTACAAGGATATGAATATATAGAAGCTTCTTTTACTATTGCAGATAATGTATATGGATCTACATTTTATATAGCCACAGGATTTCACGGACTTCACGTTTTAATTGGAACATCATTTTTATTAGTTTGTTTTTTTCGTCACATTAATTTTCATTTTTCAAAAAGTCATCATTTTGGTTTCGAAGCTGCAGCTTGATATTGACATTTTGTAGATGTAGTTTGATTATTCTTATACATTTCAATTTATTGATGAGGTAGATAATTTATAAAGTATATTTTTGTATATATGACTTCCAATCATAAGGACTAAACAATTTTAGTATAAATAATTTTTATATTATTAATTATAAGTTGTATTATTTTTATTATTACCATTGTAGTAATAACCCTTGCTACTTTTCTATCAAAAAAAACCATTACAGATCGAGAAAAATGTTCACCTTTTGAATGTGGATTTGATCCTATAAACTATTCCCGCCTTCCTTTTTCTCTTCGATTTTTTTTAATTGCTATTATTTTTTTAATTTTTGATGTAGAAATTGCATTAATTTTACCTATAATTATAATTATTAAATCATCTAATTTATTAAATTGAACTATTACAAGATTATTCTTCATTTTTATTTTATTAATTGGTCTTTATCATGAATGAAACCAAGGAGCATTAGAATGAAATAAATAATATTTAATTTAAATATGAAGCGATTTATTGCAATTAGTTTCGACCTAATATTAGGTGAAAATCACCCATATTTTAGGATAATAGTTAATTATAACATTTAATTTGCATTTAAAAAGTATTGAAATTTTATCAATTTATCTTATTAATCGAAACCAAAAAAGAGGTATATCACTGTTAATGATATCATTGAATATTTATAAATTCCGATTAAGAAATATAAATGGAATTAAACCATTAAAGTTAAAAGTTAGCAGCTTTTACTTGATCAACATATTTCTTTTTATATAATATTTATATAGTTTAAATAAAACCTTACATTTTCACTGTAAAAATAAAAATTTATTTTTTATAAATATTTAAAAATTATAATAATTTCCTCAACATCTTCAATGTTATGCTCTAAATATAAGCTATTCAAATTCAAAATTAAAATTAATTTAAAAATAAACTAATCATTACTAAAACAATCACTCATAATATATAACTTAATAAATAAATCTTTAAATTATTATTTTGAAATTCTTGAATATATAACGAATAAGTTTTTAATTGATTATACAACATTTGCCCCCCAAAATATTCTCTTCATCCTTGATCAAAACTTTTATAACTATATAATCCTAATACTAATGGAACTTTTACAACCCCTAATGTAGAAATAACTGGTATAAATCACATTCCCCCAGCAAATATTCTAAAATTATAATTAATTAAAGATTTATTAAAAAAAAATAAAGAAACATTTCTAATTACATAACCACTCCCCCCTCCTAAAATACAAACTATTAAAGTCAAAATTTTTATATCAAAAGGTAAACAAATCATTGAAGGATTATAAAATATTAATCAATTTAATATCCCCCCTCCAATAATAGCTATTACTATTAAAAAAAAAATTCTAAAAGTTATAGTTCAACTAGTATCATTAAGTATATTTAAAGAAGTTCTATTAAAATCTCCAGTTATAGAATAATAAACTAAACGAAATGAATAACAAACAGTTAAACCTGTAGAAAAAAAAAAAAGAAAAAAGGAAAAAAAATTTATATAAGATAATCTTACTATTTCTAAAATTAAATCTTTTGAATAAAACCCAGCTAAAAAAGGTATCCCACATAAAGCTAAATTAGCAATATTAAAACAACTACAAGTTAAGGGTATTCTTATTCTTAATCTTCCTATTACACGAATATCTTGACAATTTTTTATATTATGAATAATAACCCCAGCACATATAAATAATAAAGCTTTAAATAAAGCATGAGTTAATAAATGAAAAAAAGCTAATTTATAAAACCCTATAGATAAAATACTTATTATTAAGCCTAACTGTCTTAAAGTTGATAAAGCAATAATTTTTTTTAAATCAAATTCAAAATTTGCCCCTAATCCTGCCATAAATATAGTTAGCCCTGAAAATAATAGTAAAAATTTCCCTAAAAAAGAATCCACTAAAAGAACATTAAACCGAATTAATAAATAAACCCCCGCTGTTACTAAAGTAGAAGAATGGACTAAGGCTGAAACTGGGGTAGGAGCAGCTATAGCGGCGGGAAGCCAAGAAGAAAAAGGAATTTGAGCTCTTTTAGTTATAGCAGCTAATATAACTAATGAGCCAATTACAAGTATTTCAAAATTTTTACTTATTATCTCTAAATAAAAAATATAATTTCAACTTCCATAATTTAATATTCAAGCAATTGCTAATAATAAAGCAACATCTCCAATTCGATTAGATAAAGCTGTCAATATTCCTGCATTATAAGATTTTATATTTTGAAAATAAATAACAAGACAATAAGAAACTAACCCTAATCCATCTCATCCTAATAAAATTCTAATTAAATTAGGGCTAATAATTAATATTATTATTGATATAACAAATATTAATACTAATAAAATAAATCGATTAATATTAAAATCTTCTCCTATATACTGATTTCTATAAAAAATCACTAAAGAAGAAATTAATAACACAAAAGATATAAATATTAAACTTATTCAATCAAATAAAAAAGTTATTACAATAGACAAAGAATGTAAAGAAATAATTTCTCATTCAATAAAATAAACTAAATCTCTCAATAAAACCTTTAATCTAAAAAAAAATAAAGAAATTCTAATAAAAAATAAAATATAAAAACTATTTTTACAATAATTAACTAAATTATTCACGATCTAAAATGAAAATTTCATATCATTGACACCACAAATCAATATTTTTATTAAACTATTTAAATTAAATTCATAATATACAAAAATTACTTTTTATGATTATTAAATTTAAAGGTAATCAATGTAATATTAATAATAAATATTCCCGGATTACTCCAGAAGAAAAAAAATTTACCCCAGCATATACCTTTCCGTGCTGACTATAAGCAAATAAATACAAAGTATACCCCGCTCTAAAAAAAGATAAAAAAGCCAATCTAATTATAGTTAATCAAGATCAACTAACAATTCTATTTAATAAAGAAATTTCTCCTAATAAATTTAGTGTAGGTGGAGCAGCTATATTTCCAGAACATAATAAAAATCATCATAAAGATAAACTAGGTATAAAATTTAATATCCCCCTATTAATTAGTAATCTTCGTCTTCCTATACGTTCATAAGAAATATTAGCTAAACAAAAAAGTCCTGAAGAACACAATCCATGAGCAATTATTAAAGTATAAGACCCTCTAATCCCTCAGTAAGTTATTGTTATTAAACCTCTTAAAACAATTCCTATATGAGCAACAGAAGAATAAGCAATTAAAGCCTTTAAATCTATTTGACGTAAACAAATCAATCTAACCAAAACCCCTCCAATTAAACTAATACTTACTCATACAAAATTAAATTTTATTCCTATAATTTGTAAAAAAGAAAAAACTCGTAATAAACCATAGCCCCCTAATTTTAATAAAACCCCAGCTAAAATTATTGAACCAGATACCGGGGCTTCAACATGAGCTTTAGGAAGCCAAAGGTGTACTAAAAATATAGGTATTTTTACTAAAAAAGCAAATACTATACATAAATACAAAAATTCTAAATTATACAATTTTGAATAACTTAAAAGAACAAAATTTATTGTAAAATCATTATTTTTAATATAAAAAATACCAATTAATAAAGGTAAAGAAGCCAATAAAGTATAAAATAATAAATAAATCCCAGCCTGAAGACGTTCAGGCTGGTACCCTCAACCCAAAATTAAAAATAATGTTGGAATTAAACTTCTCTCAAAAAATAAATAAAATATAAATATTCTTATAGAACTAAAAGTAAATATTAATATCAATAATAAAAAAAGAATTATAAATAAAAATAATCTTAAATAATTACTATTACGAACTAAATTTTCTCTAGCTATTAATATTAACCCACAAATTCAAAAACTTAAAAAAATTAGCCCATAAGAAAGTATGTCTAATCCAAAATAATAAGAAATTTCACAAAAATAATAACTCGAACTAATTTTTAATATAAAAAGACCCGAAATTAAAAAAATAAAATTTTGTACCATTCAATAAATATTTTTATAAAAAATAAAAAAATTTATAAATATAATTATAAAAAAAAATTTTAACATTGTAAAATAGAAAAACTTTGAAAATAATCATTTCCATGAGTACGAATTATTGAAACCAAAATAGATAATCCCAAAACCCCTTCACAAACACAAAAAGTTAAAAAAAATATTCTAAAGTACCCCTCATAACCTATAAAATTCAAATAAAAAAATAATAATATAAATAATATTAAAACTATAAATTCTAAACTTAATAACGTACATAATAAATGCTTTCGTCTTGATACAAAAACAATTCCCCCAAAAATAAATATAATAATTATGAAATAACATAATAAAAAAAAATTTAACATTAGTTTGTTTTAATAGTTTAAAAAAAACATTAGTCTTGTAAACTAAAAATAAAAAAAATTTTTTTTAAAACTTCAAGAAAAAAGATACTTCTTTATCACTAACTCCCAAAGTTAATATTTTATTATAAACTATTTCTTGAAATCATAATATTTACTATATTTATATGTTTTATTATAAGTTTTATTTTTATACAAATAAAACACCCTTTAGCTATAGGGTTAATATTATTAATCCAAACTTTTTTAACATGTATTTTAACTGGTTTATTTGTAAAAACTTTTTGATTTTCGTATATTTTATTTTTAATTTTTATAGGAGGAATACTCGTACTATTTATTTATGTTACCTCTCTTTCTTCAAATGAAATATTTTCAATATCTTTTAAATTATTAATTTTAACTTTTGTTTTTATTTTTTTATTTATAATAATTTCATATTTTTTTGATAAAACTTTTATAGAAAATTTTATTAATAATAACGAAATATTTAAATTAACAAATTATAATTCTTTAATTTACGAAAATTCACTATCTTTAAATAAAATATACAACTTTCCAACAAATTTAATTACTCTACTTCTTATTAATTATTTATTTTTAACTTTATTAGTGACAGTAAAAATTACTAAAAAAAATTATGGTCCTTTACGCCCAATAAATTAATGAATAAACCTTTACGAAAAAATCACCCATTAATCAGAATCGCTAATAATGCTTTAGTCGATCTCCCCGCTCCTTCAAATATTTCAGCTTGATGAAATTTTGGATCTTTATTAGGGTTATGTTTAATTATCCAAATTTTAACAGGTTTATTTCTTGCAATACACTATACAGCCGATATTGAAACAGCTTTTAATAGTGTTAATCATATTTACCGAGATGTAAATAATGGCTGATTTTTACGAATTTGTCATGCTAACGGAGCTTCTTTTTTTTTTGCTTGTTTATTTGCCCATATTGGACGAGGAGTTTACTATGAATCTTATTTATTTATCCCAACTTGAATAACTGGGGTAATTATCTTATTTATAGTAATAGCAACAGGATTTTTAGGATATGTTTTACCCTGAGGACAAATATCTTTTTGAGGAGCTACTGTAATTACTAACCTTTTATCTGCAGTACCTTATTTAGGGACAGAATTAGTACAATGAATTTGAGGGGGGTTTGCAGTAGATAACGCAACTTTAACTCGATTTTTTACCTTTCATTTTATTTTACCTTTTATTGTATTAGCATTAATAATAATTCATTTATTATTTTTACATCAAACAGGGTCTAATAACCCCTTAGGATTAAATAGAAATGTTGATAAAATCCCATTTCACCCTTACTTTATTTATAAAGACGTAGTTGGATTTATTGTTTTTATTTGAATTTTAATTGGATTTATTTGAAAATTCAATTATTTATTAATAGACCCCGAAAACTTTATTCCAGCTAATCCTCTTGTAACCCCTGTTCATATTCAACCCGAATGATATTTTTTATTTGCTTATGCAATTTTACGATCGATTCCCAATAAATTAGGAGGAGTAATTGCTTTAGTTTTATCCATTGCAATTTTAGTAATTTTACCTTTCACTCATACTAGAAAATTTCGAGGTCTTCAATTTTATCCATTAAACCAAATTTTATTTTGAAACATAGTAATTATTGCTAGACTTTTAACATGAATTGGAGCACGCCCTGTAGAAGACCCTTATGTATTAGTAGGTCAAATTTTAACTGTGTTATATTTTTCCTATTTTTTAATTAATCCTCTTTTATCAAAATATTGAGATAACTTATTAAATTAATTAATAAGCTTTTATAGTATATGTCTTGAAAACATAAGAAAGAAGTAAAATCTTCTATTAATTTATTATAGACTAAAAAATATTCATTAAAATAAAAGAGATAAAATAAAAATTTTTACCCCAATAAAAAAAAATAAATAATTTAAAGATATTGGTAAAAAACTTTTTCAAGCTAAATATATTAATTTATCATACCGAAATCGTGGTAAAGTACCTCGTACCCAAATAAATATAAAAGAAATAAAAGTTAACTTAAAAAAAAATAATAAACTATAAATATCTCTTCCTAAAAAAATTACACTAAATAATATACTTATAAATAAAATTCTTGAATACTCAGCCAAAAAAATTAAAGCAAATCCCCCTCTTCTATATTCAACATTAAAGCCTGAAACTAATTCAGATTCCCCTTCAGCAAAATCAAAAGGAGTTCGATTAGTTTCAGCTAAACAAGAAGCAAATCAAACTAATCTTAAAGGAAAACAAAAAACAATAAATCAAGTATACTTTTGAAAAAAATAAAAATTTAAAAAATTATAATCCCCAATTAAAAAAATAAAACTTAATAAAATTAAAGCTAATCTAACTTCATAAGAAATAGTTTGAGCAACTGCCCGTAATCCCCCTAATAAAGCATAATTAGAATTAGAAGATCAACCAGCCACTATTACAGTATAAACTCCTAAACTAGTTACACATAAAAAAAATAAAGCCCCTAAATTAAAAGAATATAATTTAATTAAATAAGGAATACATATTCAAATTAGTAATGACAAAAATAAAGAAAAAATAGGAGAAAAATAATAAAAAATATAATTTGATAATAAAGGGTAAGTTTGCTCCTTAGTAAATAATTTTACAGCATCTCTAAAAGGTTGTAATAACCCTATAAACCCAACTTTATTAGGTCCTTTTCGAATTTGAATATACCCTAAAACTTTTCGTTCTAATAAAGTTAAAAAAGCTACCCCTACTATTACACAAATTACTAATAATAAACTTCCAATTAAAGTTAACAAAAATTCTATATAAAACAATACTATTTATAATTAATTAAATTATATAAATAAATTCTAAATTTATTGCACTAATCTGCCAAAATAGTTTATTTATTATTAATATAATTCATAATTTTAAAATTTATATTTTTTATATTAGGTCCTTTCGTACTATAATATAATAATTAATTAAGGATAGAAACCAACCTGGCTTACGCCGGTTTGAACTCAGATCATGTAAGAATTCAAAGGTCGAACAGACCTAAACTTTAAACTTCTACACCTAAAAATAACTCTTAATCCAACATCGAGGTCGCAATCTTTTTTGTCGATATGAACTCTAAAAAAAAATTACGCTGTTATCCCTAAGGTAACTTAAACTTTTAATCAATAAAATTGGATCAAATATTCATATATTAATGTAAATAATTAATAAAAGTTTATTAAATTTTAATACCACCCCAGTAAAATTTTTAATTAATCTATAAATTTATTAATTCTTATTAATTTATAAATAATAAAAATAAAGATCTATAGGGTCTTCTCGTCCTTTAATTTTATTTTAACTTTTTAATTAAAAAATAAAATTCTATATAATTTTAAAAAAGACAGTATATATCTCATTCAACCATTCATACAAGCCTTCAATTAAAAGACTATTGATTATGCTACCTTCGCACAGTCAAAATACTGCGGCCCTTTAATAAATATCAGTGGGCAGGTTAGACTTTAAATTTAATTCAAAAAGACATGTTTTTGATAAACAGGTGAATATAAATTTTGCCGAATTCCTTATTTAAACCTTTCATTTTAAATAATTTGTAAAAATTTATATACTAATTTTATCATAATTTATAAATTTATATCAATAAAATTTATATTTTAATAAATAATTTAATTTAATAATAAATAATAAAATTTTTAAAATAAATTATAACAAATTTATTAATGATAACTATTTTTAAGCTTACATTTATTAAATAATTAATTTTAAATTTAAAAATTTATTTTAAAGCTAATCCCTTAAAATATTAATTTTATAAATTAAATATATTACACAATTAATACATTTAATTTATAAATCTAAATTAAATTTATTTCTTAAAAAACTAGATATATTTTAAAACGATTAACATTTCATTTCTAATTATATATTAAAAATAATTATTCCACAGTAACTTTTATATATAATTAAATCTTTAAAATTCGAGAAAAATTAATATAATAATTAATTATTTAATAAACCCTGATACACAAGGTACAATAAATTAAATTTTCTTTTTAAATAAAAATTTTTCAAATTATTTCAATTTTCTTATACAATACTAATAAACTATTATTAAAATTATTTTTTCTTTAAAAAATACTTAAACAAAAAATTATAAAATTATTTTTATTAAATAAATAAATAAATAAATAAATATTAATAAATAAAATCTAATCAATTTAAATTGATTTGCACAAATTTCTTTTCAATGTAAATGAAATACTTTACTTTATAAGCTTTAAATTGTCTTTCTAGATACACTTTCCAGTACATCTACTATGTTACAACTTATCTTATTTTAAAAATAAGAACGATGGGCGATATGTGCATGATTTAGAGCTAAAATCACGTAAATAATCTATTTTACATTACTATTAAATCCGCCTTCAATTTTTAATTTCAAAAAAATATTCGTTTAAATAAATTTATTGTAATCCATCTCTACTTAAATATAAACTGCACCTTGACCTGACATTTTATTTAATAAAATATTAAGAAAATTTTTATCTTATAACATATTCTGATGACGGCGATATACAAATTAAATTAATTTAAGTAAGGTTCAATGTGGATTATCAATTACAGGACAGATTCCTCTAAATAGACTAAATCACCGCCAAATTTTTTAAATTTTAAGAATATAACTAATACTACTTTAACATTTACAATATTTATTTTCAATAATAGGGTATCTAATCCTAGTTTATTACAAAAAGTTTATAGCTTAAATTAATTAAAAATTAATAAATAAATAAATTTATAAATTTCACCTAATAAATTTATATTTATATTAAACAAATTATAATAATTTAACTAATGCTAAAAATTTTTATTTATATTATTTGTATAACCGCGGTAGCTGGCACAAATTTTACCAATATTATATATTATTACTAATACAAAATTTCTTTTTTTAATTAATATTAATTACTGCGAATAAAATAAATTATTATTTTTTTTAAAAATAACATAATTCTTTCAAAAATTTACATGTAAAATAAAATAATAATAAAAACATTAACCAAAATAAAATAATTTATTATTAATATTAATTAAATTATTAAATAATTTTAAATAAATTTCTTTATAAATTTAAAAAATATTTATAAATACATATAAAAAATAAAAATACAATTAATTATTAACATTAATTTTAATTAGTACTTGGGAAGTACAAAAATTAAAATATTTCCTCCTTTTTTTTTAAAAAAAAAGTATTTTTATTTTATTTATATTAAATCCCTTAATTTAATATATTTTTTAAATAAAAATATTTATATATTTAAAAATAAAACAAAATTAATTTTATATATTAAACCCCTTAATTTAATAAATAAATTAATTTTTTTTTTTTATAATTAATATTTAATTTTAATTATAATATTTAAAAAATTAAATATTATAATTAATTTACTATTATATAAATAT